TGGTTTTGTTACTGATTTTTTTGTACATCTGTACATCAGGTCCTTTCTATTTCAGGAGTCCTTTTTGGTTAAAAAGTATTATCCTTGTCTTTGTTTATGTCTCGGGTTGGAACAAATTACTATAATTCGTCCCCGCCTACGGATCAAGCGACATTTTTCACAAATTTTACGAACGGAGGCCCTTATTTTCATATTTGTCACTCCCTTTCTTAATTCTGAATCTACTTAATTTGGAAGAAAATAAGTTTCTTAAAAATTTGGAAGAAAATAAGTTTCTTAAAATTTCTAACTTCGAATTGTATCCCTACGAAAGAATGTTGAAATCAAAAAACCACCCAATTCTTTGAGTCTTTACTTTTGAATATAATAAATATACAAATTCTATTTCTTTTAGTTGAATCACAATAACTTACCAAAATTTTGATTCTATTTACGGGTAGTATATGTATAAAATTACGTTGAACCTTTCCCGAAGCAAAACCCAGAATCAGATTTTCATTATCTAAACGAACTCGAAATATACATACCATTGAGACGTAGTTCAGTAATTAAACCCCGTGAATCCTTTTTTATTCTTTCATTCTAGGTAAAAAGGCTTTAAAGCAGCAACCAATCAAAGAGGCATAGCATAACATAATATTAGAAACCTACCCTATAACTCTTTCTTTTTCACAAATATGAAAGTTCCGCATATGATTTGGCTATCAGAAAGATTACCATATATAACACAAAATTTCCCCGCCGATTCCTTCTATTCGCGCCTCTCGGTCTGTCATTATCCCTCGAGAAGTAGAAAGAATTACAATTCCCATTCCTCCTAAAATTCTCGGAATTCGTTGATAGTTAGAATAGATTCGTAGGCCGGGCCGGCTGATCCGTTTTAAATTTAAAACGGTTCTATATGGTCCTTTCCTATTTCTCCTATGTCGTAGGGTTAAAACCAAAAAAAAATTATTGCTTTCCTGATGTTTTCTCACGTTTTCAATAAAACCTTCTCGTAAAAGGATTTTAACAATATTTTCAGTGATGTTAGTAGATGGTATTCGAACTGTTCTTTTTTCATTCATGTCAGCATTTCGTATAGAGGTTATTATGTCAGCAATAGTGTCTTTACTCATGATAAACTAAGATTATTGTTGCCCCCGAATTTTGATATAATCAACATGCTCTATTTCTTTTTTTCTGAATTCATAAATATTTATGAATTTTAAAAGGTATATACGTGATATACAAACAATTTACTAAGTTTAATTTAAATTAATACATTTCATTCAAATATTATAAAACTATATCACGGAATTCCCTTATAATACTTCAGGTGCTAATGAAACAATTTTAGTGAAATTTAACTGTCTTAATTCCCGGGGGATTGCGCCAAAAATTCGGGTTCCCTTTGGATTTCCTTCTTGATCAATAACAACTGCAGCATTGTCATCATATCGTATTATCATACCGTTGTCGCGTTTGAGTTCTTTACAAGTACGTACAATTACAGCTCGGATCACTTCTGATCTTTCTAGAGGTGTATTTGGTACTGCTTCTTTGATTACAGCAACAATAACGTCACCGATACGAGCATACCGTCGATTACTAGCGCCTATGATTCGAATACACATCAATTCTCGGGCTCCGCTGTTGTCCGCTACATTCAAATAGGTTTGAGGTTGAATCATATCTTTTTTTTTTTTTATTGGTTTTGTCTTTTTCAATGTAAAGGGTAAAAAAAAAGAAATATTGTTTGTTCAAAACAAAACAAGAAACCTACAATTGTTTTTTTTTTTTTTTTATCAAAAAAATTCTTTCCTTTTGTTATACATTCCTATCCTATACCGAAAGAATGAATTGAGTTCGTATAGGCATTTTTGATGCCGCTATTGAAATAGCCCTTCTGGCTATATTTTCTGCCACTCCGCTCATTTCATAAAGTATTCTGCCGGGTTTAACAACAGCTACCCAATATTCGGGAGATCCTTTACCCGAACCCATACGTGTTTCTGTAGGTCTTACTGTAACTGGTTTGTCTGGAAATATACGTACCCAGATTTTTCCGCCACGGCGTGCATTTCGTGTCATTGCTCGCCGCCCCGCTTCTATTTGTCTAGACGTGATCCAAGCGGGTTCAAGTGCTTGAAGAGCATATCTACCAAAGCAAATACGATTACCTCGATAAGATATTCCTTTCATTCTTCCTCTATGTTGTTTACGGAATCTGGTTCTTTTAGGGTTATAGTTGATGATTGTTTATTAATTCCACCCATCTCTACTACAGAACCGGACATGAGAATTTCTTCTCATCCAGCTCCTCGCGAATTAAACGATTAAAAATAAAATATATGCTGAATACTGAATCGGTAGATTCTTTAAAATTCCATTTAATAGATAATAGAATTTTTTTTTATCTTTTGATTTGATATATAATATAATTAACTGCGTATTCTATTTATAGATAATGGAATTTGGGTATAATGTTATAATGAATCTTTAATTTTATTTTGCTTTT